ATTATGGTGCCAGTATAGACCGAAATTCCGTTATGGTCCAATTCTGACCGGTAATAGATACCAGGGCTTTGCAATATTTGATTGATTACAATTCTGTATATTCCATTTACTATAGAAGTTCCCAGGGAATTCATTAGAGGAATGTTTCCAATAAAAATAGTTTGTTCTTGAATATCCCTATTGCTTTTCCAAATTAATCCCGCGGATACATATAATTCAGAGGAATATGTAAGTGATTCATATACGGCATCTTTTTCTTTTATCAAGGGTTCTACCAATTGATATGTTTCCACAAATAATTGAAATTCAATTTCTTGATCTGTATCTTCAATTTTTGGAAACTTAAAAAGCGCTTCTGTTAAGCCCCGATCAATGAACCTACAAAACCCTTCAAATTGTATCTGATTCAACCCGGGTAGTGTAGACATTCCCTCATTTCCACCCCCAAGCATTTTCAATTTCCCCATTTATTTATTTTATAGAAAATATTCCACGATTTGCTGTCATTCTTCATCGAATCACATGAATAGATTTAGCAATAATGGAATTTCTGTTCTTTTTACTGAATCACATGAAATTTTACCTAACTCCGTGTATGAAATACCTATTATGAAAAGAGGAATAAATAAAATAAAATTTTATACTAAAATTGGAATTTGCAACAAAACAAACAGATAGAATCTAAATTAGAATATAAGATAAATAGAAACGAATTGCAAAATTCTACCTAGAACTTCGGGGTTTTTTTTTTTAGGAATATCAAAACAAAAAATGGATTCCTTTTCTACCATTATTATGATATTACATATTCCAATTCGATTGGATACCAGAAAAAAAAAAAATGAATTCGGGATTTGCTCTGCTCGATGAGATAAAGATCTAATAATCAGAAACAATATAGAATGGATTTTTTTAGCACTTAACCCTTTCCATTATTCAAAAAAGAATTCGAATTCGCAGAGAAGAGAGATATTTGTACCCATTTTTTTTAGAATTTGAGAATACGATTGGAGTGCGTAAGTAATAAGGCTTGTATTTATTAAACATGCGCAGATCTAACTCCACTATATATATATCTATATAGATAACTATATGTCTCTTACTTTATTGTAGTCCTATTCGTTCGGGACAGCACATGCCGTGTTAATTTTATATTTTCTATTCAATCTATTTAATGAAAAATTGTAAAAAAAAAAAAAAAGGAAGCACGAGAATTTCTTCAAAATTCCCTTTCTTTAGTATAGGTATTATATACGGATAAGATACCCGATTAGATAATATCTGTGTAACAATTCAAACTTATGTTCTAGGGTTTACACATATTGACAGTTGCTGTTATAATGGAAATGTAGAAGGATTTTTTTTTCAATAAAAAAAAGCAGTATTGATTGGTTATGTATCAATTTCGATTTTCTTATCTCATTAAGAAAAAACCGTTTTAGATTCAAATTCAAGAATCGTTCAGCAATTAATAGTTAACGGTTCCGATTTGTCCCGAAATTTTTGCTTTTGTGACTGAAGGTGTACGTTTGTTTTTTCAATAGAAAAGGGCAGAGGAGCTCTTTGAAGAATGGAATGGGATTAAAGAAAACGGAATTTAAGATACAAACACGTAAAATAAAAAAAAAATAAGTTTAGAACCCCCCCTTTTTTTTTTGGGGGGGGGGTATTCTCATATATTTTTTTATAGCGTTTTGGCGGCATGGCCGAGTGGTAAGGCGGGGGACTGCAAATCCTTTTTCCCCAGTTCAAATCCGGGTGTCGCCTGATCGACAAGAGAATTGAAATAGTGTATTCCGTTTTGTTGATAGAAAACTTTAATTTTTTTCCAGCAGAAGCAAGCGGGGAAAAGGACTCTTGAGACTTTTTTGATTCTAAATTCTAAGCATCGGGAGGCTTGTTCTCTAAAATGCTGTAAATCTTTTCGTCTCGGATTCAAAGAAAGATTCTAGTAGTGAAAAGGAATCCATAAATCTTGAAATGATAGTCTTTTCATTCCACTACTAATGTAGTGTCCGTCTACTGACTGGGTCTTGAATGATTGGATAGGGATAGGTCGGACAAGGAATCTAATTCCATTTTTAGTTGGGGAAGGGGCGGAAGAAAAACCTTGTATACAGACTCATGTAAAGTATATGAGCGCTTCCCCATTTATTCAATATTAGTTAGATTAGTTAGATTAAATAGCTAATTGGCTTTCTTTTTTTATATAAATTTAATTAAAATTAAATAGTTTTTATTTAAATAGTTCTATTTTCATATTTTTTTTTTAATATTCTTACTTATTTTTATTAATTAATGTTCTTGATTTAACTTGATTTAATATAATATATTTTTTTTTTCTAAAAAAATTCATTATTATTATTTATATTCTATTTCCATTAGAATATAAAATAAAATCTTTCTTTTCGTCTGTCTAGTCAAAGAATTTTATAGTCAAAGAATTAAATAGGCTGTCTTCCGATTGTTTTAGAGAACGAACCGGGAGACGGTAAGGATTAGATCAAATGGAAATAAGAGATGGAAATAAGAATATGAGTATGTAAAGTAATCTGTCTTGATTCTACATTTTTTTACTTTTTACTTAATGATAATGAAATTACTTAATGGGGGAAACAAAATAAAACATAGGTCTTATTATTCCTACCTGTTAGTAATATTCATTCCCTTACTACTTCACTACTTCCAAAGATGTCTCCGGATATTTTGTTTATGCTTAATGTTTTGCCATTCTACTAGAAATCCAATTAGAACTTCTTAGATGTTCTAATTGGATTTATTGGATTGTTTTGTCAATGGTGTTAGCCCAGAATCCCTTTTTTGACTCTGTACCAGCGATTCCACTATTATTATATATTATAGTATTATTAGTGAATAATACAAAAAAATAAAAAAATACAAGAAAAATTAGTGAACAATAATGAAAAAATTTCTTCATATTGATAGAGATAGGAGACAAAATTTACATGGATATAGTAAGTCTTGCTTGGGCTGCTTTAATGGTAGTTTTTTCATTTTCCCTTTCCCTCGTAGTATGGGGGAGAAGTGGACTCTAAGGGTACTACTTGTTGAGTTAAGGGATCAAAGTATCAATTGTTTTTTTTTATAACTGGGTTCTTCCATTTTTTAACTATTGAATTTAAGTATTTAATTCATACTAATTTCATTTTTAGTATTTAATTAATACTAATTAATTAAATTCAAATATATCTGCATTTCGGAATTCTATTGTATTCTAGTAGTGTAATGTATTCTATGGATAATATAGAAATAGAAAATACTCTTTCAATCAAACAAATATTTGAATTATTCCCATGTTCGTATTTTGAAAGTCAAGGGAATACAAATAATAGGAAATTTACTCCCCGAATTATTATTAAGATTTCTATTTCGATGAACTGGCTCTTACCAAAGTTATATATGGAAAATGAGGAATCGCGTAACCCCCCACTCCTACTTTATTCTTTTTGTCCCCTCCTTTTCTTTTTTTTTTAATATGATATAATTCTTTTTTTTTTTAATATGATATAATACCGGGATTGTGAAAATAATAAGAAATATAAAAATTAGAATCGGAAGAATAAGAGTTGCTTTTTGATTATTTCAGATTGATTGGAACCAATACAAATCAAATAGATGAAACAAAGAACAAAATTGGGACGCTATGCTATGTACATTACATATATGTAATTGAGATTCTATATATGAAGATATATATGAATATCAAGATACATATTGTAGATTGATCCATATTAAACCTCTATTTTTCTAGAGTAAAACTTTAATATACTACAATAATAGATAGATAGTATAGTAGAAAGAAATAGATTTGATTTCTTTCTACCATACTATCCGGATTTCATAGAATTCCGCTGATTGTAGTCCGATCATTTCATTTAAGACTAAGACCCTAAATTGAAATCCTTTTTCATTTTTTTTTTATTCAATCATTGTATTGATAAGAATTAAGAAGTCATGTTGTTTAAGTAAAATTAGTCACTTTGACTTACCGTTTTTACGTAAATTATAAGTAAAAAAGCAGTAGGAACTAGAATGAACAGTGCAGTAGCAATAAATGCGAGAATATTTACTTCCATAATCTCTATGTTTTATTTCTCTTTAATTTTCAATAAATAATTCGGGATTTAATCCCATAGAGATGATAAATCTTTCGTCGGTAAATTCAATGGTATAAATTACATCTTAATGATATCAAATCGGATCAATATCACGAATAACAATATCTGAGCTATCAAATAAATTCATTGTCGAGAATTAAATAGTATAACATAGGAAGATCTTTTATCCATACCAAATTAAAAAATTAGATTTCTGATGCAATCCAAAATTCCTTTTCCTTTTTTCTTTTTTTTTAGTTTAAGGTAAAGGTTCCGACGAAGAAATAAAAAAAAAAGAGGAATCCCTGTTAGGAATGATATTTTGTTATTTTTATTCCCTTTCACACACGAAATGAATTGATGTCTTTTTTATTGGATTTGTATCCATCGGGACTGACGGGGCTCGAACCCGCAGCTTCCGCCTTGACAGGGCGGTGCTCTGACCAATTGAACTACAATCCCAGGGAAAAAAGCGTACAGCATACATATTCTTACGATTTCATTCAAACCATTTCCCTTTCTATTTTAGATTCGAACCGTTGTGCTGTAACTGACAGAGGCGGACTTATTTATATATTCATATCTATATCTATTATTTATATATTTATATATTGATATCTATATAGATATTATATAGATATGCATTTTATCGAGATCGACACGGATTACTCGTAATCCGTTCGTTATTGCTAAATCGATTGAAAAATGAATCAATGAAAATAAAGAAAATAAAAAAGAGTCTTTTTTATTTACTTTAACTTTAATTTAATCATTTCCTTAGCTTTATACGGAAAAAAGAAATAGCGTTAGGGATGTATCATATTTTGATTCTTCCGTATCAGAACACATCAGTCATTTCCGGAGAACAACAAATGGGTTATATCATTTCATGGTGGATCGGCAAATTAAATTATTGGGCCGAGCTGGATTTGAACCAGCGTAGACATATTGCCAACGAATTTACAGTCCGTCCCCATTAACCGCTCGGGCATCGACCCAGGAAGAATAAATTTGAGTCTTTATAATCCATGATCAACTTCCTTTCGTAGTACCCTACCCCCAGGGGAAGTCGAATCCCCGCTGCCTCCTTGAAAGAGAGATGTCCTGAACCACTAGACGATGGGGGCATACTTGCCCGACCGCCATTATACTACGTTCATAGTATGAACAGTTTTTTGAAATTGTCAATATAATGGAATGATATGATTCGATCAAAAGGATCTTTCCATCTTTCATAATTCCATACCATAGAATCTTTTGATTCATCATTTAGATTTCGAAATTGTTCATTCCAATCATCTATAATTAAAAAAAAAAAAATAGAAAAAAGATAAGTAACGGGAAAGAAAGCAAAAGAAAGATAGGATCCTTTCAGGGAATGATTGGTTTGCTGGAAAGGGCGAGGTGTTAAAACTTCATTTCTTTCACTTTCATTCATTGTTAAGATTCGGTAGGTATATTTCTATCTCACACTAAGCCGGGAAATAAGAAAACGAGAATCAATCTGGAAATCGGGTAGATAGTGATCAACAAGTTATTGAAAATTGTTTTTTTCAATAAGAATTTGGTTGAGGGACAGGACAAATTGAATCCATTTATCAATCATTCGATGAAATATTGGAATTGGTGGGTACATGTATCAATGAAATGAATTTCGTGTTATGATGAGGATGACTTCCATTCGAATCGGTTTTGAAATAATTCATTCCATTGATATTGATCAAATCCAATCTCAATAAACTATTTTTTTAACTATACTCTATTCACTAGGTAAATCCAATTTCTTGTTCCTTAATGAGTCGCTAAAAAATCTATCTATGTACATATATTCTAATCCTATCTTATCTATATAATATAAGTATATGCAGTAACAAATATATATACTAGACTCATATAGGCTAGTTTCTTATTCAGGAATTGAATCAAACGGGGCCCTTTTAACTCAGTGGTAGAGTAACGCCATGGTAAGGCGTAAGTCATCGGTTCAAATCCGATAAGGGGCTTTTTACTTCTTTTTTTTTTTTCCGAAAAGGCCAGCAGTAGTATTCATATTTGAAGTAAGAATAGAGATATTCTTGATATTTGTACTAAGTTTATATTTGTAATAAAATAATATATATATAAACTAAGGAATCGTAGAATTTCATTAGAAAATGGAATTATGAATTCTAATTCTAATAAGTTATCGTTATCATTCTAATAAATTCGAATATAGTAAATAAAGTAATTATAGTTAGAAAGTGGAACAGAACATTATTATCATTATTTTCTTTTTTTTAATGAATAATGATATCTCCTTTAATTGTTAGATATTCCTATTTTCTATTATTCCAATCAAAAAAAAATGGGAAAGATTATAAAAAAGTAAGTGGACCTAACCCATTGAATCATAACTATATCTACTATTCTGATATTCAAATTCGCTAGAGATGAAATTCGAACAGTAGATCGTTTTTTATTTTGTTTTTAATACTTCTTTGGTTTGGACTTCGTAAGAATCTGTCGATATTTCCGATGAAATCTTCTTTTCTTGTTCCTAGAGGTTCTATAGGAAGAAATTGCTATTCCCTTCCTCCACGCAGAAGGGCTTATTCCAAGTTCCAACATACAATTTGATTTTTAACATCTTTTTTTATTTCTATTTCCGAACACAAGAAAAGATCCATTTTCATTTGTATTATTTCTATAAGATATGATATATCTATAGAAAAATAAAAAAAAATCCATCAAATCATGGCTTCGCGTATCCAAAATTTGCTTTTCATATCGATGCATACGATATTTTTCCGGCAATTAATGGATGCGAGAAAGAGACTTTCAATTACAGTCTCTTATTATTAAAAAAATTCAATAGACTATTTTAAAATCTGACAGATAGATAAAAAGAAAAAAGTAAATAGAAAAAAGATTCAAATTTCTTACCTCGATCTGCAAAAAAGTATACTTTGGAGTTTTTGGAAATAAAGGAAAATAGAACAAAGAAGACAATAAAAGAAAAAAATATAAAATCGAAAGTAAGAAAATATATGATCCTGTCGTACTTTCCTAGACATAGAAATTTGAAGAATATATAAAACTATTCATTTTTTCACGAACAATATTCAAGAATAAGATTCTTGGAGGAAAGGAGTATGTCTGGGGATCCGCTGGTAGCGAGAGCGAGAAAAGGGATCATTTGTTTCTTGAACAGTTCTTTCAAAAAATTATCTATCGGATTTATGAGTCATAAGACAATTCATGATTTATGGCTTAGGGAGGGGATTTTTAAGAATAGAAAGCAATAACCGAATTGAGTTCATGGATTTGACCTAGGTATCAATAGACCAATAAATTTTTTGAATATTCGAAACCCATTAGAAAAGAAGGGGCGGTCTACGAGAAA